CAGTGGATAGGAACATACTCTGGATCGAAATCATGGGGAGTACTTCTTAATCGTTTCTACCAACTTAAAGCCCCAATTTGAATTCCTTTTAGGTACATCCTGTTGGATAATTTACAGAATCTCCATTACTAATCCTTTTCGTATCTTGGTCTTCCTAACCATCCACTCATTTTTGTTAACCTTCCATTATGGTAATACATCTATGTTAATAGATAGTAAAAACTCCATACAGTTGATCTTTTGAACCCGTTTCAAGCCATGATGCCTAATCAACCAATCTTGGGGTAAACAGTCTCGACTGCTTTGCTTATATTTACTTTCATTTCATTCTTGTACATAGGAAATGAGATTCAATCCCTTTAACTGCAAATTCAAAAGCCGTTTTATTTCACTCATATAACTATCTGGTTTAGTTCATCAACCCGAATTCTGAATAAAAAAATAAAATATATATGTTCAACTCATTTAACTTTCTTACTAGAAAGAAAATAAATAGGGGAAATTTTATGTCTCACCGAATCACACGTAGAGATATTGATAATACACATAGAGTTAATGGTATTTCATAACTAATTGATTGAGCAGCAGCTCTTAAACCACCTAAAAAGGAATATTTATTATTTGATCCATATCCCGACATAAGAAGTCCAACGGGAGCAAGACTTGAAACAGCGATCCATAAAAAAACACCAATACTAAGATCGGCTAGAATAAGGCGATAACCAAAAGGAATTACTGAATAACTTAGTAAAATGGATATGACTGCTATGGATGGTCCGATACTGAATAAACGAGTATCCCCTCTAGATGGAAAAAGATTCTCTTTGAAAAGTAGTTTTACCCCATCTGCTAGAGCTTGAAGAATTCCCAAGGGGCCGGCGTATTCAGGTCCAATACGTTGTTGTATCCCTGCAGATATTTCTCTTTCTAACCAAACAATTACTAGTACACCTAGTGTGATTCCTAATACAAGAGTCAAAATAGGGACAAGCACCCATATGATCCCATAGACTTCTTTTAAGAATTCCAATCTGGAAAACGAATGGATGGCTTGTAGTTCTGTTGTATTATCAATTATCATTTCAACGATCAACTTCTCCCATAATGATATCTATACTACCTAGTATCGTCATAATATCAGCCAATTTCATTCTTTTAACTAACTGAGGCAGAATTTGCAAGTTGATAAAACCCGGTGGGCGAATTTTCCATCTCCAAGGAAAAACACTCTGATCTCCTATCAGAAAAATTCCCAATTCTCCTTTTGGTGCTTCGACTCTTACATAAAGTTCTTGTTTGGACAATTCAAAAGTTGGAGAAGGTTTTTTACTAATAAATCGATATTCAAAATCATTCCATTCAGTATCTTTTACTCTATCAAAGCGTCGGATTTCTAAATTCTCAAAGGGCCCCCCTGGAATTCCTTCCAGAGCCTGTTGGATAATTTTTATGGATTCTGTCATTTCACTGATTCGTACTAAATAACGAGCTAATGAATCCCCTTCTTTTTGCCATTGAACCTCCCAATCAAATTCGTCGTAACACTCATAATGATCAACTTTACGAAGGTCCCATTGTATTCCGGAAGCTCGTAGCATTGGTCCTGATAAACCCCAATTTAGTGCTTCTTCTCCTCCAATAATGCCTACGCCCTCAACTCGTTCTAAAAAAATAGGATTCCGTGTAATAAGCTTTTGATATTCAGCAACCCCTGTTAAAAAATAATCGCAAAAATCCAAACATTTATCTATCCATCCATGAGGTAGATCAGCAGCTATTCCTCCGATACGAAAATAATTATGCATCATTCGCATACCGGTGGCAGCTTCGAATAGGTCATATATCAATTCTCGTTCTCGAAAAATATAGAAGAAAGGGGTCTGTGCCCCAATATCTGCCATAAAAGGACCAAGCCATAACAAATGAGAAGCTATACGACTCAACTCCAACATAATGGCTCTGATATAGCTAGCCCTTTTAGGTACTTGAATATTGCCTAGTTGTTCGGGTCCATTTACGGTTATTGCTTCTGTGAACATAGTAGCTAAATAATCCCAACGTGTTACATAAGGCAAATATTGTATAATTGTTCGGTTTTCCGCAATTTTCTCCATTCCTCTGTGTAAATAACCCAATATTGGTTCACAGTCAATAACATCTTCACCATCGAGAGTAACGATAAGTCGAAGAACACCATGCATTGATGGGTGGTGAGGACCCATATTGACTATCATGAGGTCTTTTCTTCTTGTAGTTGGTGCAATCATAAGTTTTTTACCGAGTCATTCTTCCATGAATTGCTGAAAGTAAAAAGAAGTTCATCAAAATTGAAACGCATAAGTTCAAATGATATCACTCTTTAAATTAACGAGTTTTTGTCTCTCGAATATCCAACCGATCAATTAATTCTTTATAACGTACTCTATTTTTTTTTGACAAATAAGCCAGTAATCGTTGACGTTTTCCCAAAATTTTTCGCAAACCTCTCTGAGATGAATAGTCTTTTTTGTGCAATTCCAAATGTGAAGTAAGTCTCCTTATCTTAGTGGTGAAACTGAATACTTGAAATTCAACAGACCCTCTGTTTTCTTCATTTTCTTTTTGAGAAATAACCGAAATGAATGAATTTCTTACCATAAAAAAAAGCCTCCTCTCCCGTTTTACAGATATGGATTTTACCGATCAGTAATAATAATGTCATTCATTTTAATGTGGTATATACAATAATATAATTCCAATTTCTTTATGAACTCCTAATTTTATCAATTCAAATGAATCAATCCAATTTAAAATTAGATTTAGATAGGGAGAGAAAAGGATTGGCACATTTTCGTATTCACAAAAGCGAAGAATTTAGACCTAAAATGAAGAGGGTTCTGTTGATTCATTTCTAGATCGAATTGATACATTATTCATTTCGTATTATTTAGAATGAAATGTAAGACAGGACGTGTGATGTGTGTATTTATTTGCTTTCATATATCCTATATAGTAGAGGATATATAGGAAAAATGTACTATCAACGAATTTTCAATCGTGGATACAAATGTATCCTTAACATACTGAAACGACTGCCATTATTGGTATCAAACCAATAGCGATTCATACAAGCTAAATCTTCTAATCGATAATTAGGCCAAAGAAAGAACTTCAATTTCATTAATTGATTTGTCTCTCTATCAAGGTGATTACTGTCACCTAGAACTTGGCTGCTATTCTTTTCGTTGCAAAATACAGGATTTCTATCTACATCATTCCTATTCTTTGAATTGAAACAAATTAGAATTCTTAATTTTCTACGACGCCTAAATGAGAAAATATTTTCAGGAACAAGCAAATCCAAATGATTTTTGTCTCTATTTCTTGTTATTCTTTCATGTGGTGGAATAGATTCATCAAAATTATTCTTAGCAACATATCTTTGCTCTCGGTATCTTTGATTAGTTTGGTGCTTACTCTTATGAACCAACAAAATACCGATGGTTTGATACATAATAAACTGTCCGTCGTTTTTTACAGACAGACGAATGGGTTCGATAATAAATATTCCCCTTTTCATCAATTCGGGAAGAGTTAAATTCTTCTGAATCAGCATTATATCCAAACTCATTTCTCCCCTTTGAATCGAGGATATAGAAATTTTTCTTGGATCTATTAGTCTAAGCAGGAAACAATATACCTTAATATTATTGATCATTCTTTGATTCAAAGTATCGTCCCATCTCAATTGAAAAAGCAAATAACGTTTCAGGAACAAATCTAGTTCTGCTTCCGTGTTACTTTTGTATTGTTTTTTCTTTTTACCTTTTTTCATGTCCGATCTCGCATAATCTTCTTCAATATCTTTTTGTTGGTTTGAAAGAACGGATCCAAGATCCCCTTGGCTTGTGGTTTTTTTTTCTTCTTGATTTCGATTCTTTATTTTTTTATTCGATGGTATCAAAAAACTTCCCTTTTGCTTTTCATTAATCTTTTGATTTTCATTACTATTTTCATTTCTATTCAAATTTAAAAGAAGTAATTTGCTTGGTATAAACCAAGATTTCGTTTTATATGTATTATAAAGTAACAAAAATTCTGGGAAGAACCAAAGTTCCAGATTCAATATGGGACGCTTTAGTATTTTTTCATTCATCCCCATCCAATCAAAAAAGACTTTTGGGCAGTTTGGTAAATTCATTTCTGGAATCATAAGATATAAAATATTTTTTTTATCAATTATTTGATAATTATTAGTAAAAATCTGAGTATTTTGATTACTATTGGCATCGATCGTGATCCAGGCCTCAATATCGACTTTTTGTCTAAGATCAAAATTGATAATTTTCCAATCCAAATATTTCCTATCGGGGGTTTTTTCCATATATAGAATATCGCCCTTTCCTAGATAATTATTGATAGGGATACTCCTCAGCATATCAAAAAAAGTGTCTTTATATGTGTTGTAATTATAAGAAATCTCTTGATTCTTATTTCCTTCAAACGGCGATCTAGAAATAAATGAGTCCTTTTTATTTTCAGAATTAATAGATTTATATGATAAAAGATCATATTTATAGTATTTTTGAAAATTATCTTTTTGATTCAATAATGAATAGACTTCCAAAATATTTTCTTTTTTGTAATCAATTAATTGGTCTTTTTCATATAAATTCCATTTGCTGAAATTTTTCCTTTTAACCATACGACGTTGATAAACTCTATTCCGCCATTGTTGTGGTATTAATCTAGACCATCTGATCTGAGATAAATCGTATTGATAATGCCCTCTTAACCAGTTTTTCCATTGATTCATTTCAGAACTCGGAAGTCTGTTATCCTTTAATTTAGAATGAACTATTCCTTGTGTTTCAAAAGAATCCTTTATTTCAGGCTTAAGAAAAAAAGGGATTCCTTGATATTGAAGAAATGATTTTAATTTATACAAGTTAATAACTTGGGTTTGTGATAATTTGTAAAATACATATGCTTGTGATAAGTACGATAAGTCATAAAAAATATGTGAATTTGTCTTACTATTACTAATATTATAAAGTGACTTTTTTATAGTCGAAATAAACTCAATTGGATTTTGATTTTTTTTATTAATTATTTCTTGACTTGTTTCATTATTGTAAATGGATTTATTCATAATTTTTTTTGTTGATTCAAGAAATAATTTTCTCTTCATTCTGGGAATATTAATGATAGATAAAAATATATTTGTGTGGATTCTTTCAATGAAAAATTTTAAAACAAAAGGTAATTTAGAGATTAATCGAGCATTTCTTCTTTTTAATATTTGCCATTTTTCTAATCTTTTAGCATTATAACTTGTTTTGTTAAGACTAATATTTCTTTCTGGAGTTACTTTTTTTTTCTCTTTTGTAATTCTTTCTATTTGATTTCTAATTGTATTTGTTCTATCAGTCAGATCCTTCATTTTTTTTTCTGTCAATGAAGAATTTGTCCAACCTGGAGATGCAATTTGACTAAATGATTCATGAATCATCTGATTGCTGATTATGGGATCTCTTTCTTTTTTAGTTTCACTCGAGTCATATACTTCTACTTCTCTTGATCGAAATAAGAGAATTGGATTTACTTTTAAGAGTTCTTTTCTTATTTTTTTAAAAAAAACGACACTTTTGATAACCCATTTTTTTGTTTCTTTTGAAACTTTTCGAAGTAATTTGATTTTTCCTTTAAAAATTTTTAGAAGTAGAAAATATTTCTTTTGAAATTTTCCAATTTTTTTTTCGAGTTCCGTAAAAATGGGTTCAAAAAAAGAGGGTCGTTTTCGGGGAGAACCAAAAGGAAATTCGGTTTCCATTCCCAAAACTGTTAAAAAACAAAAATCATCTTTTTCTTTTTTCTTTTTCATTATTAGATCTTTATGAGAGAATCGGAGTTTAGATCTGTGCCAAGGTTTCAGACAGAAAGGAAATAAGATTTTTATCTGAATACCATCTGTCAACCAATTTTGTGGAAATTCTGTTTCGGACAATTGAACACCATTATAGGTACATTTAACATGCATCTCCCTATTCCATTCCTCTAAATCCTCATACCATTCAGGAAATTGCAATAGTAACATACGTCCAATATTTTTCGCTATTATCAAGGAAGGTAATATAATATATTTTCTAAAAATAGATTGAGTTATTAACATGGAACCCCTTATTACTTGCGCAAATGGAATGGTATCCCAGGCCTCTGCTATCTCTATTCGCGCGTTCTCCTTTCTTTTGTTCTCTTCTTTTTTGTCCTTCTCTTTTTTTTCTTCTCTTTTTGTTTGCTCTTCTGTATACTCTACAATTTTGAATGCTGACCCCCTCCCTACCCAATTTCTAAAAATTTGTTTAATTGGCCCAGAGATATCAAAAGAAAAAAGAAGGGATTTTTTTATTCTGTCCAAAAAAAGAGGGGAATGCACATTTGCTTGAAACAGTTCCCAAATAACTATTTTACGCCTTTGAGCACGTATAGAACCTTTTATTATGCCTCGCCTAAAATCTGATTGTTGTGAATAGCGTATCAAAGCTACTTCGTATGTTTGATCAGGAGGATTAGTATCCTCAGTATGCTCCTTGTTACCAGTAAAAATTACTACACGTTTGGCTTTTCTTGAACGAATTTCATGATCTAATGGTCCGTTTTCTTGATCTTCTCCTGCTTCTTGTTCCAACTCGCTGGTTAATTTGTATAACCAGCGAGGTACTTTTTTACTGATTTCTTTTATTCTAATCGATTTTTTACTAATTCTTTGAACATTAGTATCAGTTAGAATTCTATTTTTAAAATATTTCAAATATTTTGTTCCTTTTTCTGAATCTATTCTTCCTTCTTCTTCATCTGAAAATAGAGAAAGACCCCTAGAATTAAAAATAGATCCTGATTCTTTACCAAGTTCATTGATGAAAGTTAAGAAATCAACAATTTCGGTTGATAATGGTTTTTTATCAAATCGATCTATTTTCTGTTCAATTTTTTGGTAATCAGTATCAGGAAGAACGATACCATGAATCCGATTTATCCCAACTTTCTCTATGAAATTGTCTATCGAAGTTTTTTTTATTTTTATGATTGAAGGTGAAACGCTTTTTGTTATTGTTCTCCGATATGGTCCGTTCAAGAAAGGATCATATATTTTTGGTAAGTATTCGTTTGTAGTATTGTCATTACACAACCTAGTCCTTGTTTCGAGTATATTCAAAAAAAGAGATTCTTTGTCTAGGGCTTGAATTCGATTTACAAATTCGTTGTTTAAATTATTTCTTTTTTCTTTGTTGGTATAAACCCAATGATTGTAGAGTTCATTAGATGAGAATTTTTCTAGCGTAGGCAGAGATATCCTTCTTTTTATCATTTCCCAAAAAGTTGACAAACTGGGTGGATATGTAAAAGATATTCTTTCCTTTCCAGCACTTTGGCATGTGTCAAAAAAATATTGTGACATTTCATTTCTGACAGCGTTTTCAAATCGATTCTTTTTTATGTATCGAAATGGTCGATTCCAAC